TTAACCAAACCTTTTGCATGGGCTCGCCGTGCGCTTGTATGGTCTGGAGAGGCTTACTTGTCTTATAGTTTAGCTGCTTTATCTGTTTTTGGTTTCATTGCTTGTTGCTTTGTCTGGTTCAATAATACCGCTTATCCTAGTGAGTTTTACGGGCCTACCGGCCCAGAAGCTTCTCAAGCCCAAGCATTTACTTTCCTAGTTAGAGACCAACGTCTTGGGGCTAACGTGGGATCTGCTCAAGGGCCTACTGGTTTAGGTAAATATCTAATGCGTTCCCCGACCGGAGAAGTTATTTTTGGAGGCGAAACTATGCGTTTTTGGGATTTGCGTGCTCCCTGGTTAGAACCTCTAAGGGGTCCCAATGGTTTGGACTTGAGTAGGCTGAAAAAAGACATACAACCTTGGCAAGAACGACGTTCCGCGGAATATATGACCCATGCCCCGCTGGGCTCTTTAAATTCTGTGGGTGGCGTAGCTACCGAGATCAATGCGGTCAATTATGTTTCTCCTAGAAGTTGGTTAGCTACCTCTCATTTTGTTCTAGGATTCTTCCTTTTCGTAGGTCATTTATGGCACGCGGGGAGGGCTCGAGCGGCTGCTGCGGGATTTGAAAAAGGAATTGATCGCGATTTTGAGCCTGTTCTTTCCATGACTCCTCTTAACTGAGGCAAGAGATCTACTACTTGAAGTAGTATTTAATTTACTTCCACCATGGCTAATACATATTTGATCTAGTTGGGTAGATTGGGTCATACTTCAAAAAAAAAGTATTCCTTTTTACTTTCTTTTCAACCCATTTCATTTATATCTAACATCTTTTTTTGGCTCGGCTAGGTAGGATAGCCGGGCCATTCACCTTTATGCTACTGAAACAGGCAAAACCAAAAAAATATACATATTCGCCAAGCAAAAGGAGAGAGAGGGATTCGAACCCTCGATAGTTCTTTGTTCTGAACTATACCGGTTTTCAAGACCGGAGCTATCAACCACTCGGCCATCTCTCCAAAAGAGAATTTATAAATTCTTTTTTCAATTTTAAAAATTCAGTCTACCGAATAGAACATGACCAGAGCATAGGAACGGATACCATGACTATCTATAGAAAAAGATCTGTAGTAAATTTAAATTGAAAAGAATATTTATCTCTATACTATTTAGAGATGCATCATCTAGCACGACCTTTTGTGAAGTAAAAAAAAAAAGAAACTACTCCTGACCCCATGCCCGAATAAAGTGTTAACGGGATGTTAATAAGTCATATAGAATTAATGGATTCATGGTAAAAAGTAAAATCCCTCTATGATACATTTTCTTACAATTAGATTTGTTTTTTGAATAAGAGAGGGATCAAATGGTATAGTTCTTTTGTTGGTAACTTGGAGGATTAGAAAGATGACTATTGCTTTCCAATTGGCTGTTTTTGCATTAATTGCTACGTCATTAATCTTACTGATTAGTGTACCCGTTGTATTTGCTTCTCCTGAGGGTTGGTCGAGTAACAAAAATGTTGTATTTTCGGGGACATCCTTATGGATTGGATTAGTCTTTCTGGTAGGTATCCTTAATTCTCTCATCTCTTGACCCTATTCATTCCAGATAATCCCCCCCCCTCCGAATTCTTTCGGTTGTGCGAGATACATTAAAATGCAATATAATTCTTCAAAACGCATAACTCTTGAAATGCAAGCAAATAAAAAATGAAGAAAAAAATTAGGGGGAGGGGTCAAGAAATCTTCTTATCAAATTGTACCGGAAAATAGGATAAATATAGAAAACTCTAATTCTATATATTTTTAGAATTCTATATATATTATTATATATATAATATTAATATATATAATATTAATAATCCTTTTTTTTATATTCATTTTTCTTTTAATATTAAGAATATTATTAATATTCTTTTGATTTTTGGTTTTAGAATCAAATATTTTATATTCTTTGATATTCTAATCAATATAATTTTCTAATATAATAAATAGAATTTCTTAAAATTCTATTTATTATATTATTTAAATTATTTTTTTTTATAAATTTATATTTATAAAGAATAAGAATAATTAAATACGAATAATAAAGAATAAAGAAATTCTATCTAATTATCTATTAATTATATATTAATAAACAATTATATATTAATATATAATTAGATAAGATCTAAGAATAAGAGATAAAAGAATATTAATTGAATTAAAAATTTTTGGTAAGTGGAATGGCCGGGAAGAGAGTATTCTACATAATTATTCACAAATATGATCCACACATTGCGTACCAAAAAGAGAAAGATAAAAATGCGGGTATAGTCGAATGGTAAAATTTCTCTTTGCCAAGGAGAAGACGCGGGTTCGATTCCCGCTATCCGCCCAGGGTAATGTATTTATATAAGATAAATTATTCAATAGAATTGACCGTGCTAGTATAGTGGTTCTGTACTCGCCCTTGTTTCTATTACTAAAAAAATGATAATGCATTATTAGTTAACAGAGTCAAACCCTCTTTT